GTTAGGAAGAAATCAGAAAACAAGTGCTGACGTTTCAGATCCGTAAATAAACCGAAAGAAGAGACCTTTCTCGCTCGGCGCCGCACTATGCTCCACTTCCACAAATGAGAGTTTTCGGTGGAACCGGTGAACCACGCGAGCTGGAGATAGAGGAAAATCCAGAAAGGTGGGGCAGAAGGCTCGTAGTACCCGCGGAAGCATCCCCGCAGTGGCAGGGAAGGAGCCTAAATCGACCCCCTTCAACCCCCCTGGCACTTTCCTCATGAATAGCCTAAAAAAGGCCCACGTCAGGTTAGGGGAGCATTGCCCCTCATCAGTTCTTACCAACCTCGACGTGTGAGAGAGACAGGAAGCTTCTCCTCGGTCGAAGTGGAATGCGAGGCCTATTTTCTATTTCTTATTTAAATGCTGTGAATTTCTTATTCAGGGCGCCCCGGGGGGGCGTCAGGCGGCGCTCCTTTCTCAAACCAGAAGAACTCTGTAATATTAGACTGGGAGGACCACCAGAGCGAACCGACCGAAGGGACACTGGAGCTAATAATCCCGAACGCGGCTCCCTCCCAGCCTATCATGAGCAGCCTCGCAGCTTGATCGGCGGGGTTTTTAAGGCTGTCGACTTTGTCCCCCACCACGGGTTGGGTTTGAGAGCCGTGTGATGGGTGACTATCCAGCACGGTTCGGAGAGCACTTGTATGGGGGATGCGCTGGTTTTTGGAATTCGAGGTCAAGAAGAAGTTCGCCCCCGCAAGAAAGAAGCGGCTCTTCCCACGGCTCCGTCACCATTGACTCTATTTATTATTATGGTAAATCAGTGTATCAAGATGTCAATCTGAGATCAGATTTCGGTTCGATACGCCCACCTACGATCTCAACCTTTGGCTTTCGTCTGGGTAGGTGTCTCCTTCTACGTTTTCCCAAAGGGACATTCATTCATTTCTTTCTGCCCCGTGGACCACTACGACTGAAACGAGGCGACGAATCAAGACCCGGAAAGGAGAAGGGCCAGTGGTGGGCATTTAGGAAAGTCGGGCCGATCGGGTGTCTTCATTCAAGCAAGAGTACAGAGGAAGAACGAACCGACGTGAGAGGCCGGGGGGCTTTTGGGGGAGCAGAATGTGGGGGGTTACGAAGGGAGAAGCAAAACGAAATCCGGATTTGGCCGAGAAAAATGCAAGGCTATGGAGTTAGTGATAGAGTAGTTCGCCGATCACCATCGAGAAAGAAGAATCCTTATAAATCACTTCGGGGGGCATCCGTGCATCCGAAAGACTTAGGGCTTTTCAATTACAGGGACTTCCTGATAGAAAATGACGACTCCCTCAGAAAAACGAAGTTCTTCCAATTCTTTTTACAAAATCAGTCCCGCTCTGACGGCCCGAGGAGTCATCTACTAAAAAGGACCCTCCCCGCAGCCTTGAATTATTCGGTCATGCAATACTGGAGGAATACAAAGAACAAAATGCATTTCGACCCCGTCGGAGTTCTCAATCATTTCGTGGCACCGGGCGTGTCTGAACCATCTACGATGAGGGGAGCGAAGCGGGGGGTCAAGCACCGAATACGCTCTCGCATCGCTTTTTTTGTAGAAAGCTCGACCAGCGAGAAAAAGTGTTTGGCCCAAGCCAAAAAGAGGCCAAAAATAGCGGGAACAACAAAAACAACCATCTCGCTCTTTCCTTTCTTCGGTGCTACCTTTTTCTTTCCCAGGGATGGGGTTGGGTCTACCCTAAAGGGCCGGGAAGAACTCTGGAGTCAATTAAGTCAAAAATGTTGGAACCTCATGGGTCAGGATAAGGTCATGGAATTGATAGAGAAATGCAGGGAACTAGGTAGTACCAGAGAATTTCTAAAGGGAATAGAGATTCTGATAGTACTGAGAAATCGCAAAATTCCGTACGGGTACAACTCTTATTTGAACGAAGTGAAAAAAATGCGATCTTTTTTGTCGGAGAGAACAAAGACGGAGACCTCCATTGAGTCGGTAAAGATCAAATCCGTTTATCAAAGTGCTTCTCCGATTGCTCAAGACATCTCTTTTCAACCGAGGAACAAAAGAATCTCATTTCGTTCCATTTTTAGTCACATAGTCAAGGCAGATGTAGTAGGGGTGGAGGGGATACGTATTTGTTGTTCAGGTCGATCAGAAGGTGCGGAAATATCCCGAACGGAATGCGGAAAGTATGGAAAAACATCTCGTAATGTATTGGAACAGAAAATCGATTATGCTCCTGCGGAAGTATCTACTCGTTACGGAATCTTAGGTGTCAAGGTGTGGATCTCATATAGATAAAAAAAGAGGGGACGTGCCCTCTCCGTCCTTACCTATCGCGTAGAATGTTAGGAGTCAGACCTCAATTTAGTAAATATCGTCAAGGCAGATGTAGTAGGGGTCGCGAACCGGACGACAACGTCGGTTTTGGAAGATATGGCACCATCAGTAGCTCAGTGGTAGAGCTGGTCGTTGGATACCGGAGAACCGCAGCGCCTCGTTCCCCAATCGGACAATTCCGAAGAGGGTCAGAGTTCTAGCGGATCTTCCTATGGCTTGACTGGAGGGGAAACAAAAAGCAGAAGTGAGAATGGGAAGAGGAAAAGGAAATCCTACGGGTTCTCTTGCTCGTCTGTCTACTACACAAATCCCATTTGAAATGGCCTACCCGGGACGGGACATCCTCTGTTTGATCCCCTTTCTCGGAAACATCCCCTGGACGAGGTCTCCGGTGGGGACAGAAAAGTCCTACTCTCCGAAATTCTCATTGGATGACCGCCCTACCTGATTGATAATAATTAAGCAAAAGCCCCTCCTCCTCCACACAACAATTTTCTTCTCACCAGACGAATTCTCGCGATTCATTCCTCCTCTACCGGCGGGTAGCGCAATCCGCGGCGCTGCTCCAAACTATCAAAAAGAAACGCGACCCAGCGATAAGCATAGAGCTCGCTGGTGTGTTTTGATCCAGCAGCCCGACAGAGTGAGTTTCGCTTCACCGAAATTCGAGGGCCTGATCGCCCTTCTCCTGGCCCTGGCACATTGGACTACCTAGGTGTATCTTAGGATAAAGGCGGAGGACATGCGAATCCCAATCACACCGGATATGGGAATACAGGTCTTTCCCCATTGTCGACGCTTTAAGATAATTGAATAACCTCACGAATCGATAGAACCCATATGCTACCCATAGGAGAAAGGACCAAAAACACCATCCATGGGATTCAATTCGTCAGTCTTTCCCTTTCCCTATAGATGGAGTGAGGAAGAGTTTGACATTAGAGTGTCGATTTTCTTTAATCAAAAAGAAAGAAGAATCAAATATCTCATTTGAAATTCGATGAGTCTTTTCCGACGTTGCCAATCCATTGATAAAAGAGATATAGACAAATATCAAAAAAATATGGAGTGGAACCCGCTTTCCCCTGTGGTTGGAGAAAACATCCATCTGGGGATTTCATTGTCCCGAAGAATGGGGCGAACCAGATGAGAGACCCACGGAATTCTTCAGAGACCAGAATTGACAAGAGTTGACAGCTCGACAACTATAGGACCAGGAAGCGACACATAGTCTTTCAAAGCCCGGAAGGTTGAGAAATGTGAATGAGGATGCTTGGAAGATCTACTCCTTTTTTAGCTCTAGCGAGACTATGAAAGCGTCCTTTTTCTTCAGGTCAGATCTTTTTCCCCTAGTTCGACAATTTCGCCGCTTTTTCTCCAGTCGTCGAGAAAGCTTCAGAGCTGGGGTTTGCAGTCAGCCCTGCTTTCGTGATGACCAGTTTCAGGGTGATCAAAGAAGCGATGAAGTGGATCAGCGAAGCTAGCAATCCGTGGGCAGTTTCGGGTCCTCAAAGCGAGCAGTAGTAGATTGATTTTGTATTAATCCCATAAGCACAATTACCGAGGTCTGCCATAGGGATAGATATGATAAACTGACAAAGATGAAGAATTTGATCTTTGGGAACAGAGCGAGCATTACTATATCGTGAGTGAGGCCGGCAATACGGAAAGGGTTGAGGACGGGTTTTTGGAGTTAGCTCACCCCCTAGGATCTCCGCTGGGTATTTTTGGCGGCGGTGAAGTCAGCTGCTATTACGGTTTGTGCTCGTATTCATATGTACCAATATCTTTCCAGACCAGACTGTTACTACACAGATACTGACTCCGCTCTTTTTTTAGTAGATAGTCCTCTTTGATCACTCCGGAATTGGGTTCAAGCTGTCTGTCCAGGGCTAGTCCAAACAAACCGGAGAATCAGCCTTATTCCAACACGTATAACTCGGGATGGAGAACCGAACTTCTCCTGGAAGTCTCATGGACAAACTATTATAACAATCAAAGCCTTTTATTAATCAGTTCGACAAATGGGCAACCTTAGCCTCTTATTAATCAGTTCATTTTGCGAATAGTACCTATAATCGAGGGCAATTTTTCTTTAGTTTAAATAGGGCAACCAAGTCAATCTTTAGGAACCCAATCTGTTTCCCAATCAATGCACACACAAACCGACGACCGAGTTGACCTATTACAACAATGGTTTTTAAATCAACAAAAAATGCTTTCAGATTTACAATCAGCCCTGCAACAAAGTTTTCATGAGTTGAGGACTCAAATAAATCAGTTGGATGAATCAAGACCACCTGGGTCTCTTCCATCTCAAACCATCCCTAACCCTAGGAACATCCCTCTTAGGAATCAGAAGCCACAAGGAGTTGTGCAACCCGTATTCCAGAACCCACTGCCCAAGAACCAAAACTTTGAACATGCTAAGGTAGTTACCACTCTCAAAAATGATGGGGAATTGAGTTAACTCCTCAGATGGCTACATCTCTGAACTATAAAACAGGTTAAAAAGACAAATATTGATGCTAATCAGGAAGCAGACCCTAGGGAAAGAGCTAGTACTGAGACTAGCCATAATATTCACCCTAAGACTAGGTTTAGTGATGATGCTAACTCTAGAAAAGACCCTGAGAAAGGAACTAGTACTGATGCTAGTTCAAAAGTAGATGTCAAAGGGAAGGAGAAAGTGGACCCAGAAATACCTGCTTCAAGTAATAATAATATTCATATTTGCCAAAGGTCCCTTTCCCAGCCGCCCAAGTGGGCTCTTCCCAATTTCTATTTATCTAGAAAAACACAGTCCCTATTCAAACCGAAAGAAGTAGTTGGAGGTGGTGAAGGTGTTTAAGAAAGCTCACATCAACCTTCCCCTCCTTGAGGGAATTAAACAAATTCCAGCTTATGCTAAATTCCTTAAGGACCTTTGCACACAGAAGCGTAAGCAGCAACATCCTACACCTAAGAAGATCAAACTCACAGAAATAGCGACAGCTGCTCTTCGTAATCAACTACCCAAGAAAAGAAAGGACCCTGGAGCACCACTCATATCATGTGTAATAGGCCTTATCTTCTAGTTCAGTTTCATCCTTTACTTGACTTAGGGGCAAGTGTCAACCTACTTCCAACCTCAGTCTATGAGAAGTATGGAATAGGTGAATTGAAAGCAACATCAGTGGACTTGCAATTAGCAGACAAATCCATTAAGAAACCACGTGGTGTAATTGAGGATGTCCTTGTTAAGGTCGAGGAGTTCTATTACCCAGTCGATTTCTATGTCCTTGACATGGAATCATCCCGACTAAGGTATCACACAAAGCCCGATCATCCTTGGTCGCCCTTTCCTTGCCACTGCTAGTGCAAAAATAGACTGCAAAACGGGCACCATGGATATTTCCTTTGGGAATAAGACAACTAGGATCAATATCTTCAATCATTTCCAAAGTCCACAAAACGAGGAAGACTGTTTTGCAATTAATACAAGAGAAAATCCTATTAAAACAAGCAACGGACTGAGCGCTAGCGCGAAAGCCGGCCGCTGCCGTTAATGAAATTGATAGTAAGAGGAAAAACGGATATGCTGCTTCCAATAAAAGCTTCGACTGAAGATCCTTCTTCTGCTCGCGGCATGGCATATTTTGATATTGATCAATTTGATGAAGATGCCTATATGTTGGAGGTGCAGGACCTTCTTGATTCATCCACTCCATTTAACCTCCCATCTTTGTCTGTCAAACCTAAGTCAATGCTCGAGTCAATTCTTAAAGACTCACTTCCTCCAATTCAGACCCCACCTGAGCTGAACCCTTTACCCGATTTAATTGAGTAACATTTCTTTGCGCGACCCACTGACATCCAGTCTATAGAAATCACTTCTGGTCCGATCCTTGAGCAAGAAGGCCAGTCGATTGATAAACATGAACCTCATTCGGATATCATTGAGTTACCTATGTTGGGTTTGAATGATAGTCAGCCCTCTACTCTCATGACCAAGACCTTCGGGGGTGACACTGCCGAACTTATAGATGAAAAGGAAGTTGTCAAATGGGTAGATGATCCAGGGGGATGTTATTTGAAATTGAGAGATGACTCGGTTCTAATCCATGGTCCTGTTGAGTGGCGTGTGTGGATTGATGATCAAAACCCTAAGCCCATTACTCGTGAGAAGTTTTCCACTCTAATGCAAGATTTCTTTAATCTAATTAATGTCCATATCTTCAAAAAGATTCCCTTATTCATTTTCATTTAGGATCCTGGAGATGACTTTCCTTCTTGCGATTCACTATTTTGCTTTTCCATCAATTCATAAAGAAACCATTCGATATCTTCATTTGGGACCCTCATAATTAATGATTTAATATTAATCGACACCTAATGAGTTTCTTAATATTAACAAGAAAAAGCTGAAGACGTGAAACTTAGCGGGGAGGCAACCCAATATCCACTTTTCCTCAATATCCACTAACGTAGGTCTTTTCGCTCAACACCCTCCTTAAACCACCCGCAGGCGTCAAAGATAAAAGAACGGGAAGAGTCTTAATAGGTGTCGTAAGAATGGCTTTTGGTGATAGAAGATTTATAGAATTCGCTTGTGTCCTAACACTGCACACTGGCATTCCAGCTGATGTCAGGCCTATCGATTCTGGGGAAAGCAAAGCCGGTGAGGAAGTTGGAAATCCAAGAAGAACAAGCCAAGCCTTTTTGTGGTCGAAGCACTCTGGCCAAAAAGAGGAGAGCTAAGAGGCTAGGCATGTGTTATAAATGTGGGTGTTTTATGCACCAGAATAGTGGAGGAAGGAAATGTTACGATGTCGCAACTATATAAATACTTGTTTCTCATTCAAGCGATCGTCTGAATTTATCTTTATTCATTCCGTCTTCCTCTATGATATGAGCCTGACAATCTATGTATAAAATCCATATATAAACATATATAAAATAGGATAAACAGAAGTCAAATCCAAATTCTGAAGACAAGAAATTCTGACGTTTCCACATTTTCCTTTCCTCTATCTATATACAATATAGTATTTCATTTTTGCTTTCATTTCATGCCCTTTTATATATATTTCCAGAAAAATTACTTCCTAAAGTCATTTCCTTTTCGGAGTCCTGTGGAGAGGAAGATGCTGTTTGGGTTGACGTATAGTGCGACTTGTGAGACATATTGGGTCATATGGAATTCACCCATTCTCTTTCCGACTGAGATATCTTATGTTTCGCCCAAGAAAGATTGATTGAACTTCTTCATTTTCCTTTCCTCTATCTATATCTCCTAAGGCACCTGACAGTTTGGAACACGAAGTACTCTACAATTAGATCAATTTCTTTGGATTTTGGGGATAAAGAATTTCAATTAGAAGGATTTATGGTTAGCTTGTAACAAGAAAATCAAGTATCCAGGCTCCGTTCAAAAAATACCAAATTGGTAATATGTATACGATTATAACTTGTATCATAAATTCTTTTTCTACCATAGGACTTATCTCGACACTGCCAATCGATGAAGTAGTAAATATATCGAAGAATTTGGCGGAAGATATGAAAGGGGTTGACAAAAACGAAGTCTTAACAAAAAGAAGTGAGTGGGAATGAAAGCTATCATTTGCCCTATATGTGCAAATCGAATTCGGGCGGATCTTTACCCGGAGTAGAACATGAACCTAAGAAATGAAAAGGGTCCATTCATCCCCTTATATCTAATAACATCAGAATTGGAATCTCGATGAAATAATACATCAATGAAAGGTTAGTTCAATAAGTCCAGTAAATTGCTTTTCGAGGAAAGGAAAGGCGGCAAACATCTTTCGTCGAAAAATAGAAGAACAAGCCTCTCTATTAAAAAAAGAAAAAACGGTTACAAAAAAAGAAATAGGGCTGGAATCGTCCTGAGTTGAGACGCAACATCATAGATAGCCTTTGATTTTCTTTCGCCATTTTAGTGAATCCTATGCACCCAAAGGCGTATGTACGGTTCCTAAAGGATAGAATTTAGTCCTAATCAACCGACTTTATCGAGAAAGATGACTTTTCTTAAGACAAGAGGTTGGAGATCTCGAATCAACTTCTTGGTCTTATGATATATCTTAGTATAGAAGATGATACTAGGGATCGTCGATTTGTTTATAAACTCCCCCGGAGGATGGGTAATACCAGGAATAGCTATTTATGACACTATGCAATTTGTCCCACCAGATGTACATACAGCATGGGATTAGCCGCTTCAATGGGATCTTTCATTCTGGTCGGGGGGGAAATTACCAAAGGTTTAGCATTCCCTCACGCTTGGCGCCAATGAGTTTTTGATTTGATTTAAGAAAAAAGAAAGAAGACTATGCCTTCGCCATATCGAATATGAATAATAAGTAATAATAGCATGGTTAAGTTCGAGACTTTATGCCCAAATCCTTTTGAGTTTTTTCGTAACACAAGATTACGTATCGAAATATACGTATGAAACAAAGGTGATTTCCGGATTTGGTCTTATTATTTTGATATTATGTGTCAGAGACCCCTTTCAGCCTCACAAACCTTTTTTCTTATACACTAAAAGTTTCTTTCTGCTATTTATGAAAAAAAGAGTAAGCAAATGAAAAAAAGAGAAATAGATTCTGATTTTGATCGGATCAGAAAAAACCTTGGGATTGCTAAATCACGGATAAGATAAATATATAAAGCAACAGAACCATCATAGTATTTTGAAACTCCTAAGAAAGGAATACGAAGGGAAGGGTGGTAAATGGATTATTCAACAAGCTTAATAACTTCGGATGGATGATTTTTGTCTCTCTTCTTTATATCTATTAGCACTTTAGAGCCCTTTTTGATATATGTTTATAAGATTTTTCAGCAGGTAACTAAACGCGAAGCTAAGAAAGAAGAAGGGAAAAGCGAATTCTATTGCAGAGCCGTATGCATCAAAAATGCCTGTACGCTTGTTCAATTCTATCTTTTCTTCTTGGCATTTTTTATCCCTTTCTTTCGACCAATCATGCGAGATAGAAGAACCTTTCATGATGTTATATCATCAGGCTTATGATTCACCAACCCGCTAGTTATTTTGATGAAGCACAAGTGGGGGAATTTCTCCTGGAAGCGGAAGAACTACTGAAACTTCGCGAAAGCCTCACAAAGGTTGACGTACTTAGAAAGCAGGGGAAAGCCCTTATATCCGAAGACATGGAAAGGGATGTTTTTATGTCAGCAGCAGAAGCCCAAGCTTATGGCATTGTTGATCTTGTAGCAGTCGAAAATACTGGCCGTGTAAATCCATGAATTGAAAAGCATAATTCCCATTTTCCATGATTTGATATATCATATTTTACACCGAGAAAAGAAGCATTTTTCTTAATCAAGGAAATAATTCATAATCATTAGGTTAAGATCGATCTAAACCAGCCCATTCGAATTCCATAATATATACGATTCAACATGCCAACTATTAAACAACTTATTAGAAAGACAAGACAGCCAATCAGCCTGACAGTTACAAAATCTCCCGCTCTTCGAGGATGCCCTCAGCCTCGAGGAAGATGTACTAGGGTCTATGTGCGACTCGTTCAGATCATGAGCTCGAACAAAGGAGAGAATTTTCTCAATATCAATAACCTATATATAGTATAGAATGGAAAAACACTATTTATTTGACTTACTATCTAAACGAAAAAGAAAGATTGATTATATACCTCTATTGTGTATGGAATTGATGCTTGTTTAGGATTGGAGTAAGCTAAAATCCAATCGCCATTTGGGATGAGAAGCAATTCCCCATTGGTAGCAAATCAAATGGTTATCCACTAAGTGGGGGAAATGCATGATATTTAAGAAGCAAGAAAATTATGCTCCTATTCTTGAAATAACGGACTAACAGGGTCAGCTACCTAGCCAACTTTCATAATGAAATGCCGTTTATTTTGAGTATCAGGATAGCTCTTATTGTGAAAAGACCTATTATTATATAATTCATGGGTAGAGCCAAAGAATGTGAACTGTACAAGTTACTAATAACATTGATTAAATGAGGAAGAGGGCTCCGGTGTATAGAGAGGACCTCACCGTTTAAGAAGTAAGCATAGAAAGGATGGAACCCACTATTTATTTGATATCATTTTATATATATTCTATTTCAGAGTTTAGTATCATTTTTCTTATTTCCAGGTAAGATAGAGCAGAGACAGACAGGCTGACTTACCTGAAATCTCAAATCGTGGTTGGGAAGGGCAGCAAAAGCCATTGGAATTTCTATTTTATATATTGGAATAATCCCTTTTTTTTTGTTATTAATCAATAGAGAGAAGGGAAAAGAATGACCTCAGGAACAGTCAATTGGAAATCAATTAGTTATTCATCAAAGTGGAATTTGATTCAATGACAAGAGTGAAACGAGGATATATAGCTCGGAGACGTCGAAGAAAATTGCATTTCTTTTTTGATGGATAAAGAAGAAAATAATGATGTGGAAAACAAGACGGTTTGTACAATGGGACTGTACAACAATGGAAAAAAGGGATGTAGCGCAGCTTGGTAGCGCCTTTGTTTTGGGTACAAAATGTCACGGGTTCGACATCCTGTCATCCCTACCTATTACTTCTCCTATGGGCAGTAACGAGGGATTAATTAATATTAATTGAGATCAATTCAAATTAGGCATAATTTTGCATTTTCTTATACTATATAGAATAGAATAGAATAGATGCAAGATGTGGGTAGAAAAATCTTCTTTTTCTTAGCTGTCTTCTGTCATCAAAAAAAAGAAAGCGCTCTTAGTTCAGTTCGGTAGAACGCGGGTCTCCAAAACCCGATGTCGTAGGTTCAAATCCTACAGAGCGTGATTTTCTTCTTTGTTATGCTGAATAACAAGAAAAGAACTTATCAAAATGGAATTACAACTCGAATTTGACTTCCGGAGGTCAATCAAAAAAAGAAATGTTACTCAATTAAAGATCACCACATCTGTATTGTAAATATGCAGTTACGAATAATCCTGCCAAAGTAATAGGAATTAGACCTAACACGATTCCAAATATCAAAACTTCAATCATATATATTATCGTCGTTGAGGAGATCAAAATAGAGGTCAGATCTATTCCTAAATATTAATCTTCATCATCCCTTAATCTCAATGACCCAAAATTGGCAATTAACATGAAAAGGAACCATAGAATACTTGGAATCTCGGAAAAATCTTGATTTTGATGAAGCCCCCCTTCTCTTCCAAGCAATTAAAGCGCACCCATATATTTCGACGCTTTAAGATCATTCAATTAATTTCAAATAAGTCCTATCTTGTTCAAACCAATGAATAGAGCTGAAGTTCTAGTTGAAGCAGCCAGTATAAAACCGAAATAACTAGTTATATACGGCATGAAAAAGCTAAATGAGATATGTTTTTTTCTACATATACTGATAAAACACTTACCTAAGTTTCAATTTCTCGAGAAAGGATCGTAATGTAATAAAAAATACCAATTGACAGAATTAGTTCCAATTTCAAGTTCGTCGATTGATCTGTCATTATAGACAGCACTAACAAAGAGAAAATGAAATAGCCCCAAAGCTAAAGGAAAAAAAGGATTTATCCACTATGAGACTGACCGATTCCACGATTCGAAATCATAGATTAATTGTGTAACTTGTGAGTCTAAAGTAGTCCACCACCTTCTGAAAAGAGAAAGAGTGCCCTTTCCCTTATAGCCTATTTTAACCAAACTATAAGAAATATCATATATCAAAGCCTCGACTTTCTATTTATTTCAGGCCCAATTTGTTTCAGAGACTAGCAACTTTCATTATTCCTTTAAGTTACACGTTATGTCTTTCCATATCATAGAGTTCTTCCTTATTTATGGTTCGGTCAAAAAAAAGGAAGCCTTGCTTTGGATTTAATGTAACAAAGGTTGGGGGGTTTGGAGTATTAATTTCTTGTCCCCGTTTTTGTTTGTTCTCTTTCTTTCATCAAATACTATTTACTATTGTATTATAGTACATTCATTGTATTGTACGACCAATCAATTACTTGAAATGAAAGAGAGGATTAGAGCAAAATAGATTGATAAGCATGAAAAAGAGTGAAGTTTATGGATTTCGCATCTAATTTCCTTTTGATTAAGTGGAGGGTCTCCAAATTTTTGATGAATTGTGATATTATCATAGTTATTTTAGTATCCCCCGGGCCCATTCATACTTGAAAAAAATCATGACTTTCTATTATGAAGTCAGTAATGGAAACCTTATACTAACGAATTACAGGAATTTTCTCTTGAATAAGACACAGTTATCCATATACAAAGAACAATAAAGAAAGGAATGTAGTAGCATTTCGTTTTGATACTTATCGAAACTGCCTTGCTGTTTCAGAGGAAGGATAGCTATACTGATTCGGTATACTCTAAATATACCTTCGGTACAATATTGACGATCTTACAAAGATTCAATCTCAGTAGTTTTCTATTTACTTTACTGATCCCATCTTTCTTATATATCAGTCTCGATTCCCCTTTTTGACTGTACAAGAATATGTGGAGCTCAGCATGTCTGGAAGCACGGGAGAACGTTCTTTTGCTGATATTATTACCAATATTCGATACTGGGTCATTCATAGCATTACTATACCTTCCCTATTCATTGCGGGTTGGTTATTCGTCAGTACGGGTTTAGCTTACGATGGAAGCCCACGGCCAAAGGAGTATTTCACAGAGAGCCGACAAGGGATTCCATTAATAACTGGCCGTTTTGATTCTTTGGAACAACTCGATGAATTTAGTAGATCCGGCCCCCTCTTCTTGATAAACAAATGATCGAACCTATCCAATTTTGACAGTGCGATGGTTGGCTGTACCTTCCTCAGGTGTGAAATGTGATGCTGTACCTACCCTTTCTTTTTTGGGGTCAATATCAGCAATGCTGTTCATCCAACGAGAAACCTAATCCGAATTATAGAGCTATGAGACAATCAAAGCCTCTTATTAATCAGTTCCAAAATGTTGAATTGAATCGTAGCAGTGGGGGTTATTACTCATTTTTGTACTTGCTGTTTGATTTTCCAATTATTTCCGAAATTGAGAAAAAGAAAGATATTATATAGCAGATGAAATTCTCTGAAACTATAGCTTCGGAAGGGTACCATCCTTATAACTATCTATGACTGTTTTTGTCTCTAGCATGACCACTTGATTCAATGTGGAAGAAAGCAAGGTAAATGGCCGAGACTACAGGAAGGATTCCTCTTTGGCTGATAGGTACTGTAACTGCTATTCTTGTGATCAGTTCAATAGGTATTTTCTTTTACGGTTCATCTTCCGGATGGGGCTCATCCCTGTAGTAATCGGATTCACAGCATTGTAGACATGAAAAAGTCAGAACTCGGCCTTAGCCCTCGAATGAGACTAAAGGGGTAAGGTCCGCTGAGTTCTTATAGGACGAGGCTGTCGATCCATCCCATAACACAAAATCAAATGAAAAAGCGAATCCTTTGCTCTGATCTGATGTTTAAAACGACTCTATTCCTTTGTTTCTAATGCTGTTTGTTTTTGAGGAATTTCATCCATTAATGGATCCATAGACAATCTAATATAGTATGGATTTTGACAGATGAGATATTCTGCAAAGCGTTTTTATACTACACATTTATGACATTTTTGCTCCTTACCCTATCAAATTGAAACTGTGAGAAGTCAATGCTTTCTTTTTTCTTTTTGAACTTTTCATCTGTGAATTGTTAATGAATTTGCTTCATTCGTCGACTCTATCTGATATTTCTTTGAAGCATGAGTTCTATAACAAGGTATGGAACCTATGGATCTATTTCCGATTTCTCGTGTAATTATTTAGTCTTTGAATCTAGAAGAAATATAGAAATGGAATAGGGATCTGCACCTTTCTTTTCGAAATTATACCCCAAAATAATAATAAGCAAAAATCTCAAAATAAGTAGAAAAACCCAGGTGTACCAATTGGACAAATTCGAACCAATTGCATCCTTATTTGTTCTTTTGAATGGACTGTCAACAAGCTCTATAAGTGGGCAAAGCCACGTCGAAGTGAGAAATCTTATTCGGATTTCGACGAGCCTTGTTTCGCGAAGCACAACTTCCGCTCCCCCCGGTGCCCAGAACAATTATTTCTAAATGTGTTTTTTTAAAGCTAACCACATCTCACGACTATAAGCAAGAGGAAGATTTCTAAAGAATATTGATAATGAAATCCATCTCTGTCTTTGGCAGAAAAATGAGAAAGAAATTGGATGGTTATGAGAGATCCAATCCTTTTTTGATCAAGGAGCAAAACTCAAGTCTAAAAAGAACGATCGATTGACAAAAGAGATCGACATTTACTAGGTATGATCTATCCGTATCTAACGTATCAATTCAGAATCTTGGGCCCAAAAAGATGAAGCGGCTGGTCATAGGCTGCCGAGATGCTCGGATTCGGATATATGTGATGAATCCATACTTATTAGACTTGTTTGTTACTAGTATACAAGAAAGAATTGAGTTGGACCCCATACACATATCAAAAAAGACCTCTGGCACAAAAAAACTTGCGTATAGTAGTTATAGTTGTTTTGTTTCATTATAGTTGTTTTCTTCCATATATGCCCTCCTGCTTTTGTTTATGGGGCACGTGCCTACCAACGGAACGAGGAAATATAATCTACCATGTCTTGCTTTTTTGGGTGAGGGTATAAAGTCTCATCATTCTAATGAGCATTCTAAAGAAACTTCAGTTACATTAAAAACAAAAGAAAGGGGTGTTACCGAGTTCCTTCACTCATGCTGAGAAAGCATTTATTCTTCATTTCAAAATACTTCAATTGGTACACGCAAGAAATAGGCCAATTCCGCAGCTTTTTGTTCAATTTCTCGTGGAGTCAAATTCTCATCAGTACGAGTCAAGGGCCTGGCCTCTGATTTCCATATAAAGAACACGACGAGAATCAAGACCCTCTTTAACCTCCAATTATTTATTATTAGAGACTGGATATCTCTCATAAAGAAGCGAAGGAAGATGCGACGGTTTTTTGTGTGGACGGTTCCCCAGAAATTCATAACTGCTTAGTTGTGGGTCGTGCTAGGATATCGAATAGAATAGTTGACAAGCGATCCAATCTAAGAGAACTATCTTTTCTTGTAGATGCTCCGGGCAGTCTGATTCTGGGAAGTTTTTAGCGGCAAGGTACCCCACAATCCTTTCCCCCACTGTTTGATTCCTCTCCCTTAAGACCTGCAAGTCCTCATAGATGTTCCTAACGGTTGAGGTAGGATCCAATTAATTTGCCTTGGAACATCTCGTTCTCATAAACGTCTAACCACTCGCCCTTTTTGACGACTTCTCTAGAACTGGAGAAGGAGGGGGGGCGCGCCCTTTCATCACTTCTTCGTTGACCCCCGGAGGCCGCTAAATATATATGCATTAGGACTCGCCTTGAATTTCATTTAAGTAGTGACGGTCTCGCCGCGCCCCTGAAGGCCCTGGCCCCCAAATCGCGGGCTCCTTGTCTGATTTTAGCAGATAGACGCAAATGGTCCCCCATCCCTTACTTACTTTTAGTATAGAAGGCGACGTTTTCTTAGATCCTCTCAATAGCTCATGAGCCAACAGGGAGCAAGAAGAGATTAATCTATCCTTTCTAAATGCCGCTTGGTTGAAAAAATCAGAGAAAGAAGTGGGGCAAGTTGAAGCTTATTTGCTAAAATCTCCGAAAATGTCTTCTCTTCTACTTCTCTATATATCAGAAATTGCAGCAAGCAATAGGTCTGAAATCCGCGAGGGAGGAAGCCTCTGTGGACGTCGGGCACAAACAAGGGTGAGAAAGGTGTGGTTGTTTTGGAACTGTTTATTAAGGGGCCTGGCACCATCCCACCTCCGGAGAAGAAGAATGCCACTGCACTCCGTATGTCCTCCTCAGCCGAGGTATTGGGCTGGAAGAATCTGGCTTCCATCTGGGCCCGGGGCCTTATCTGGATTGGCCTAAAAGACCTCTGCCTCCACCTTCAGAGCCAAAATGACTGGGCGACACAGCCACCCCGCAGTTGATAGCATCTTGGGCAGAGACAATTCTCTTGAAAATTGGCAGGTGGTCTGAGATGTGGCATAGCCCTGATGTTGAATGGGTCTCTGTAATAATCCACAGCATGTTCTCTGATCCCATCGCGAGTCCTCCACTGTTGATCCTGCTTTTTATAGTCTCAAAAGCCACTAACTATTTGATTCATTTGCCTTTTTGTCGAGTTTGATATATATTTCCAGAAAAAAGGGGCTTGCCTGCGAGTTTCGCGGGTATGTATTTGGCCGCCTTCTATTTTTTTGCATTTTGATCACCGCCAGTCAATCCTACTTCTTTGTCTCCACACACTTTCTTCTGCCATTTCATGTCAAAGCAAAATCAAGTGCCGTCTTCTTCTTATTCTTAATGGCTGTATTTTAGCGAATAAAGTGGAGCGGAATAGAGCACAATGGAGAGGCTTTCAATCAATCAGGGCTCAAACGATCTTCTGCAAGCGTCGATGAGGGAGGGGATATCAGAGATCTCTTTCGCCCAGCTAGATATCAATATGAGCCAATGTCGACCCTTTCGCGTTTCATCGCCACCACTAAAATAGGCTTTCCTTCAACTTCAGCCTCCCGACGGTCAACTACATCCCAATATCCTGGCCACGAAAACACAAAATGGAAGTGCCTGAAAGGTTTCTTACCTGGCCTAGAGAGGTTGATGCCTAGCACCTTGACCTCTAAAAAAACCGGGGACAGAGACTCTACCTTAGCATGGGGAAGGAGGGGGCTGACGAGAGAGCGAGAGAGAAAGGCGAATTACTCTCAAAAAGCCCCATTTCTGGTTACCTTAGATAGGGGGACGGGGTTTATAAATCATCAAACTCCCCTCTTTTTCCAAGCTCTTTCTTTTAGGGCGGAGCAAGTCAGGAGTGCCACGCACGAGCGGAGCGAAAACTAAGCGAGGGGTCATTCCCCTCTCCTATTTGTTCAGGGCGGGAGACGTCGGATTGCGTATTGAATATACATCCATGTCTTTTTTGTTCCACGCAGACTGATCACATGTCCCTTTCGTTATTACAACCTTCTTTCTTTATGTCAAAGACCAGAATCCCCGCGCAAATGATCATTGGATTTCGGTTCTTCTTAACTGCGATGGCTATTCATTCAAGTCTTTGGGTAGCACCACCAGATCTTCAACAAGGTGGAAATTCTCGTATTCTGTATGTACATGTTCCTGCGGCTCGGATGAGTATAGTAGTTTATATCGCAACGGCTATAAACAGTTTCTTGTTCCCATTAACAAAACATCCCCTTTTTCTTCGCTCTTCTGGAACCGGTACTGACTTTGGTGCTTTTTCTACATTGTTGACCTTAGTGACTGGGGGCTTTCGGGGAAGACCCATGTGGGGTACCTTTCGGGTCTGGGATGCTCGTGGGACCTCTGTATTCATCTTGTTCCTTATTTACCTGGGTGCACTGTGTTTTCAAAAGCTTCCTGTCGAACCGGCTCCTATTTCAATCTGTGTTGGACCGATCGATATACCAATAATCAAGTCTCCAGTCAACTGGTGGAATACCTTGCATCAACCTGGGAGCATTAGCCGATCTGGTACATCAATACATCTTTCTATGCCCATTCCAATCTTGTCCAACTTTGCTAACTCCCCCTTCTCAACCCCCCTCCTCTTTGTTCTGGAAACACGTCTTCTTATTCCATCTTTTCCCGAATCCCCCTGGACGGAGAGGCTTGGTGTTCCGACCCCCCGGGAGGGTCAGGGAGGACGAAAGACTGATTGATTATAGAAGAAGTCAAGTCGGAGATGGCATTAAAGTCATTAAAGTCACCTAGTTTACTCCCCCCAGTTCTTTCTTTCTCGCCCTCTAAATGCCCTGAGACAAGCCCTTATCAATAGGAAGAAAGACTAGTCCTATTATTTTCATCAAAGACCGGATTATTGATTGATAGTAGGATATTGGTTGTTGTGAGGGCTATAGGTTCGACATCCTGTCACCAAGTTCCATCTCCGTGGCTCTAGCTTGTTGGGTGAACTGATTAATAAGAGGCATTGGTTCCGATCCCTGTCCTAAACTCAGTAAAGAGGACAGGACTGAAGCTAGTCTGAGGGCCCTTCGTGAGTGGAAGCAAGCGGCGGTATTTATTACTAAGAGTCCAAAAAAGGCGCAGACTTTTCTAGTTTCAATCTAGATGCAAAATGAGTAAATGCTGAAGCCGGTTTACCTCAGCCGCTGAGATATGATCTTTCCTCTGTAGTGTTTTCACCCTCACCGCTCGTGAGTTCCATCTCATGCAGGAGGCGCAGCATACCAGGGCGACTGTTCTGTGCAAGAATGTCGATTAACTTATGTCTGGCTATTGGGAAGAGCTTGCCTTATTGAGGTGGCCCTTGTTCCCTTTCTGACGACTACGCGATAGCTAGCGCGAAAGCCGGCCGCTGCCGTTAATGAAATTGATAGTAAGAGGAAAAACGGATATGCAAGTTGGGATCAGTAACTGAGGCTTCCAGCGTGGAATTTCACTCGTCTGATTACTCTTCGGAAAGATGAATGAGGGAGTGGGAGTCTTTTTTCTAAAGAGTGAAGCTTCTCATTCGACAGCCCGTCGATCCGAAAGGGACTTAGCGATGTCGACTGTGGTGCCTCTATACGATTTCAACCTCGTCTTAGGGTGGTTGAAAGGCGAGTTCGCAAAGCATCAATCTGAGTGGCGACTTTCTTTCTCTAACCAGACCCAAGCCCTCTCTATGCCATACTTTTGCACCTTAGGATCATGTATGGTCTTCCTTCATCCATGATCCCTGATTATCTTAAACATGTGAAGACTAGTGTGCCCACTTTATCTGCGGAGTCGACGAAGGGCGAAAAAAGCTTTGTAGCTGCGCTAGTTGGAGATGAAGAAAATGGGTCGACGTCAGGACGACTTTCTTTAATAGCAGAAGTCCTTGAAAAGTTCAAAGATGTTATGCCACCGACCAAAGAGACTTCCACAACGGAGAGAGGTGGATCATTGCATTGAGCTAGAACCGGGAGCTCAGACACCGACAATGGCACCTCGACAGAATGCCCCACCAGAGCTAGAAGAGCTGAGGAGGCAATTGAGGGACTTGCTGGATGCCAGATTTATTCAGCCATCAAATGCATTTTGACGAGCCTTGTACAAATACTCGACTCCTCCAGTATTGTTTCAAAATCAGCAGGAAAATCAAAAACTTCGACTGTCGATCGATGATCAAGCCCTCAACAAGGTCACAATCAAGAACAAGTAGCCCATCTCTCTCATTGCGGATCTGTTTGATCAGCTAGGAGGAGCACGGTACTCTTCGAAGTCAAATCTTCGGTCAGGCTACTAGTTTATTTAACAGAAAAGAAAAGAGGAGGGCGACGAGCTTTTTGTACTAAGTATGCCTACTTGTGTCACCCGATATGGGGGCCTTCTACTTTCTGGTGATGCCCTTTGGCTTGACCAATGTACCAGCAAGGTTTTGCATCCTTCAGAATGGTTTTTCCCTCCCTCCACCACCGCTGAGAATTCAGTTAAGTATCCCGCTTAGTTTGTGGCTTTGTTAAATCATCGCTCCAAAGGCACATTTCTTAGGGGTTAATCGGAATCTATACTGAGGTATGAAAGAGTGTTGTTTGAGTACCAAGAGGTGTATACCCAAGTACAGATGCTGTGGAAGCAACATAGCTAGTTGGTTCATAGAAAGAAAGTATGTACTGAATTTAGAAATCATCAGCAGAAAGGCCAAAAGCCCACAGGCCCTGAGATCTGTCAATTCACATTGATCAATACAGGTGTAGAACTCCGCATTACTCGAAAACGCAAACCTGGTCTTCCCTCCCTGCCTGCTTCTCAGAAAAGATCTGAAAGGCTGCTGAAACGTTTATAATACCCAAGCCGGAGCCAAGACTATTCTTCATAGCCAGCTGCTCCCCCCAAAGGGCCCTCCTCTCTGACTCTGAGTTGGAGCCATATACTACTGATAACACAATCTTCAGACCTCCTCATTAAGTAATTCCACTGTTCATTTGCCTTTGATGCCAACGCGGAACTTAGTGTCGCGGCTGCTATTTCCGCTGCTACCCATCTATCCTTCCCGACGCGTCGAGTGCTGATATGATAGTAGTTAATCATTTCCCAATTGCCTGGAGTTTGGCCACTTTATTCGACGTTGGCCTTTCCCTATTACAACAATGGTTTTTAAATCAACAAAAAATGCTTTCTAATCTGTCCCCCCCCCCCTGTCTTCCTATTCAGCCCCCTAACAAACCGATGTGAGTGACTATCGACATTATAAACCGTCTGATTAGGGGAGGAGAGGGAAGAACGACTTCCCATTTCGCAAGGATCCTCGAGGCCCCCCCCAGCCCAATTTGCTCTTCTTCTTTTTTTTTAGCATTCTCCTTAATTATTATCTTATGAGCTGCGGCGGAGCGTGAGCAAAATCCATCAAATCAAACAGGATTTGGTTGAGTCAACACAGGTGGAGCTGCTTCAATCCCCTCTCCACCATTTTCCCTCTGATCAGCCCTGTCTATTGCCCCTTTCTCCTTTGAAGTCCTCAAAAGCCTCTTGACCAGTTCATCAGCCTCCGGTAGCTGGTCTTCCACCTTGCTATCCGCTGAGCTTATCTTTCCAGGACTAGTTCTCGAGTTTGGCCTCTAGGTTCCTCAACTCCATTTTCTTTATCTAGAAAAAGTACCCCACATTCTTGTCCTACCTTAAGGGAATAGTGTTGACCCGGGAAAATCGATATGTATTTCCCGTTGCCGGTCTCTTTCGGTTCTTTGGGATAATGATAGTCCCATTGAGAATAGTGGAAGAGTTGTGGGTAAGGCACCATCAATAGACCTGCAGCATATGCATAATGTACCCTATCAATGAATAATGTCTCAATATCTGCCCCCTACTTTCCCCCTATTAGTCAGGGCTTCATACTTTTGCTCGAGCGTTTTAGCACTGGGATAGGATCTATTTTACTAGGGCGGTGAATCACCACAGGAGCATCCTCACATCTCATCTCCGAGGATTTGATAACTTCAACGGTTCTATTAAATTCCTCGACCTCTAAAAAAAAAGTCAAATAGACCCTGTCTTCCTGAGCTATCTTGCACATAGTATAGACTCTCGACGGTTCATTTCATAACCCATCTGATTTTTCTGCCAAAAGACCTAGCCTGTCTAATAGTTCCGCGTAGATCACACTGTCAGGAAGTCAGACACCCTCCAGTTTGATAGCTCAGAGGTATAGCCGGGCCTAAGGTAAATTCAACATCATCCTTAGACGTCCTTATTGTAAGACAAATATGGAATTTAGAATACCGCTGGAAATGCATACCTCATCAATAACGACATGCAAGAAAGGGATAGTTCTTTTAACATATCGCACGTGGGGGGTCTTTCGACATTCCTGTGACACTATTATCAAAGCAGAGTGGGGTTCATAGGAGGCTTTTTTATACTTATAAAGCTTTCCTCGAGAATGGAAGAAAATGGGAAGTAGTAGAATAAGACCTCATTCCTGAGTAGTAAGAGGAATTGCTGTCTTTCCTCAGAATTCATTCACGTAAACCGATATTGTGTATTCCATCCTTTGTCATCATATTAATCCTTTCCTCCTTTTTCCTCATTGCTGCTTTTAATACTATGAAAAGGTTGATTAATGCCGTACCTCTTTCGTATCCTCCTGATCGTAGCACTACTCTTCTTGACAAATGCTCGATCCCTCTTCGTATTCATAGGCTCATCATTCATCTTATCTAAAGTAGCTGCAACTATAACACCAACCAAAGACGCATATAAGGCAACGAGGCTTGATACACATTTTCTTCTTCCATTGTTAACAATAGAACTCACGTTTAGTTGTGAGTGTTGTGTTTATCTCCCTCCAGGCCTTACCCGAAGACTCATGATTTAGTGTGATTGAGAAAGATTGATTTCCCAAGTCATATTCATGAGAACGGCCTTGATCTAGGATACTATAGTTTTGGAGGAAGAAACACAATCTTTTCTATTGCGGGTCACCGTTCATTGGATATTCCCTAAAGGGGATCAAAGATGTGAGAGTACTTTTTTAGAGTTCGGATTTATATATATTTCGACTATAAATAAGGTCGAGTGGCCCGAGTGGCTTTGATAGTCCGAATGATCCGAAAGCCTCTACCTATTGAGAGCTACAAACTTCTGCAAATTGAGACTCCTAAAAAACCCAGTCAGTCGTAAAGAGCCAGCAGATCTATCTCTGAATCTTCGGGACGGGACGTGCTTGATAGTCCGAGGGAAGCCCAACAAAGGTCGTTTTGTTATCCTTGATCGATTGAGAACTTTCGGAAGATGGTCAAGGGGGATTTTGCATGCTTCATTCCACAAAGCGCCCATGGGACTTCTCCTCGAGTGAAACGCACTCAGGCGACCGTCAGGCTCTAAACCAAACCGACGCATTCCTAGCTCTTTTTTTTGGAGGGAGATGCATTTCGTGTGAATTGACTCGACTCAAATGGGCAAGGGATGCACTCGTCACAGATAACTGCCTAATCGTTCCGGAGATGAGCTCTACCTATCAGTCGAGTCACTTCGTACTTCGACTTGTTCTTGCTCTCCCAATTCTGTTTCATATCATTCCTCTCTTCCCCCGCTCCGAAAGCCCCTCGGTCGTGTTTCCAAGCATTCTTAGTCATTGGCTTTCTTAGACGACTTGACTTGACTTCTTCTATTATTATATGAAATTATCTTATATTATATTAAGAGTTCGTCGATTAGATTTCTGATCTTTTCATTTGCTTTCAAACAAAGGCACTTGCGAGTCTTTCACAGGAGCTAAGAGGCGAAAGAAGATCACACGGCGCATCAGAAAGATCTCAGATTGACAAAGTGGACATTGGGTAAGAACGACCAGGCATAGAGATTCGAGACTTGATGAACCGAACCGAAGCGCAACTGGGCAGGCTGAATTTCCAATCCTAGTTCGCGATGGGATTCACACCTACCTTCGCCGAAGTATTAGCGAGGCTCTCCCCGGGTGTACTATTGGTTTGGTTTGGTTTGGTTTCGAACTCTCATCTCTTTCTTTATAGTTTCATCCTCGAATGAAAAAAGAGATTGATGAGCTAAATACTAGATAAAGAGCTTAGCTCAGTATCTAGTGTTCTGAAGTTGTATAGTTTCCCTCAGCAATTGAGGGGTTAGGTGACAAGAGAAAGAAGCTAGGGAGCGGGCGAGGGAAAGCTATGGTTGTTGGTTGCTTTGAGTTCGCTTCGGATATGAATCAATCCCTAGGGGAGAAGAAATCAGAGCTTATTCGAGTCTAGCTTTCGGTAGCCTTTTTCCCCGGATCTGCCATCTGATATCGGCTATGATTGTGACTCCCAACTATCTTTCTTTTCTGTTTAATAAGAAAGGACTAATGTCAGTCAAAACGGCGGAAAGCAAGTTCAATTCGTTTTCCTCACGAAGAAAGCACCTCCGCTTACCCGACGCGATGTTCGGCTGAAAATAGCCTATCTTGGAGTGTTCAAATCCAGTCCAGCATTGGTAGCAGAAGCAGCGGAGTCGGGACTTTCAGTCATTGGCAGAAAGAGTTGCTAAGTCAATTTACTGCTTTGATCATCTAGTATATTCCCGGGAGGAAAGAAAAGATAGTCCGGGATCGGCTTCTCCTCCCTTTTATGGTATGAGGAATGAAAAGCGGAAAGGCCAATATGATCTTTCTTTTTCCACTCTTTCCCAATTTGTATATGATTAATGAAAAGTCGATCGACAAGTCCACGCACGCTGACGGTCCTAGGCTAACTGTGGTTATATCTCCCTCACCGCTGATTTAATAGCTGCTTCTTTTCTTGCTTGTTACTGAGCAGGAGTTGGAACCATCTCTCTCTGCTTGGCCGCGTCGAGACCAAAGCCTCACCTGTAGGGAACGAAGAAAAATATGCCCGCTTTGTCTCGTCTCGACATCCCATTGGAGAAAATCCATGAATGAAAGCAAAAGGGAGTTCGCCACAATTAAGTCAAGTAGGGAGGATTCCACGATTGGTAGCACTCGCGGATAGGTCAGCCATAAAGAGATGAATCCATGGTTGTTTGCTTCGACCCCACTGCGATTGAGTTCCACAAGGCAGGACGAGGCGAAGGGGGTTAGGGGCAGCAAAGAGAGAAGAGCATTGTCGCATTTCAAGTTGTCAGACGAGAGGCTCGGAACGTCAGGCTATTAAGGAGCGGTCGAAGGCAAAGATCAAAGCATTCCCGAAGGGCAGCCCTGACCTTCCCCCACGAGGGTTCAATCCCTGGGTAGAGTCAATTGTTTATTTATGATTAGTATAAGGGGAGGACTTTGCCGCTCTGGCAGGTTGGCAGCTAACTAGGGTAGGATCATCTCTGTCCCCTTGGTTTCCCCCCAGGGCAAGGCATGGGTCTTCTCAGTAAGGGAAAGCTTTCCTTTCCCTTAAGAGAACTAGGTGGCCGACCTCTAATCTTTCTATACGCAAAAGCCTTCTCCCTCGTCAAGTATTGCACCTAGATCCTTTATGCCTTTCGCTTCGCAGCTTTGCGAAAGAGGGGCGAATTGAGAGGCTCATCCTCCCTATAGCGATCCCAAAGGATCCTGCTGCCCCTATGTATAGATATAGATGCGGGTCCGCAGCCGCAAGGACTCACTCTTTCTTTGAAAGAAAGAAAAAGCCGTATAGATCAGGCACTAGAGGAGCTCACTTTCAAGGCAAGAGTCGAATATATTCATAGTGAGATGGAAGCCCTTTCTAGATGGTAAACTATCCTTGGGCAATGAGGGTCTCGTCAAATATAAGCGACCTGAGGCTGAGGCACCTGATGACTCATTCTAGTGGGCTTTTCACTTCACTTTTCTCCCTATATTGGAGACAGTGTGTTCATTACCTAATTTCTTTTCATTCCTTCTTCTTCCGGATTTCAGAGACCTGGAGGCATCTTCTATACTAAGATATATCATAAGACCAAGCTTTTCCTCTTTCGGAGAATTCTCTGCGCTGGACTCTTGCTCTGAACGGTCGGGTAGGGCTCATAAATCTGGGTGTTGTAGCAAAATGCTTTCCCCCTATTTGTCGAATGATCTGACATCGGAATGATATTAAGCCTGCCCTATTTTTGATTCAAAGCTCCGACGCCTGAGGCCCTTTCCCCCCTGACATCTTCTTCGGTAGTTCACTTCGTTCCCTTAGTACCTCCGGCCATGCGCAGGAGTTAGTGGTGCAGATGTCCCCTATTCATGCATTGGAACTCCTGTATTCATGCTAGAATGCTGTCCTTAGAACGGAACTGAGTCCCAGCAGTACTACCCTTAGCCTCACGCTCCAGCTAACCAACTAGGCCCACAACTTCGCGATTTAGGTCGGGAACTTGTAAACTCGTGACCTTTAGGATCGGCTCCTATAAATCCCGAAGACGCACTTCTCAATCCACTTTGAGAAATCTCAATCAACTGCGCACTCAAAATCCAAAGAAAGTCTAAAGTAGGATTCCGTTAGGATCTCCAGACAGGTTTCTGGTACACCACATTGCCCCAAGGGACAGGCGGGGGCTTTGGGCGAATCCACTCCCATGCGCTTCGCAGAGTGAGGAGACCCTCCTTGTCTGGTGCCCACACCCACTGATCTGGACGTTTGGCCAGGGTCGACGATCTCGTTCCAAAGAAGACCCATGGCCGTCTTGTTGCATGGGTCGGGGAGTGACCATCTCCTTCCTGCCCACTGTCGATCCTTTGTTCGCATAGTCCACCCTCTCCTTACCAGACCAGTTGATCTCACTCTCTCTGCCTCACTACTCTCACTCGTCATCCTGACTTCGTCCAGAAAAAGAGGATGAACAAGACCCATGCCGCTCACCAGGATAGATAGAAAGGCCCCATCTTTCTTTTATAGTTGTGGTTAAAGCCCCCAAAATTGATGATTAGTATAAGAAACATGCGAGGTTTCGAGCCCTATTATGGTGAGTAGGGCCTGATCTAGTGATTACACAATGCATGACTCTGATAAACCGCGTTGAGTGGTTAAAAAAGCCCCCTACCCATGAGTGAAAGAAATGCTATGAGAGATGAGATTATTTATTATTAGAGAAAGGGGAAAGAATAGTAAACAGAGCACACCGCAGAAAGAGACCTATCTCACGGAGCGACTACGCGATAAGGCGGCAGGCATATGCTTTGCCCATTTTCTCTTCTGCTTTGTCTATCGAGGATCATCCATGGATATGTCGAAAGATGGGACCTGCGGACGGAAGGCGAGCAGATTGGACCCATGATATAGCCTCAGGTGCCGAGGATGGGAGTCAAGGCTTGTAGCTTGATTTGAGATATTATATATGTCTTGCAGGAGAGGTGTGGCTGCGTCTACATCTCATCTTATGTGAGAAGAGTCCGTGATCGCACAAGCAAAGTAGACAGACTATTTGCGTGCATCGACGACAGGCTGAAAGTCACCTTACCTTCAGCTTCACCTTTCTCTCTCATCTCGACAGGGTCTATCTGCTATCTGCTATCTCTTTGGGATGGGCCTCCTTCTCGCTTCTCATGGGACAGGACAAGCTTTGCGAGACTAGTTCATCTCAAGAGTGAGGGGTATATGCAAAAGCACTTCCTCCGTCCGTGAGGGTGCCAGGGTGTCGTGGTCTAAACTCCGCTATCATACATGCTAAAGAGATGGGAGGACCCGCCTATCATTGTCGAGATGCTTTCTGCTTACCCTTCCGCTTCCCCTTGTGGGCCATCTCTGCTTGAGGCCTCGTCGGCTTCTCCTCTTTTAAGGAGAGAAGTACTCTCATCATCATCAGCCACTGGCCGAACTACTATTTTTTCACTAGAAAATCAAAAAGGCGATAGGCATCACAAAGACCCGAAGCGAAAGACCACTTGTCCTCTGCACTACATTTCTCAAGCCCGCACTATCCCTTTCCACGCAATCACACTTTCCCTGTCAAATAGAAATGAACCTCGCTAGCCTCTTGTTGAGCGAGTCGAGTGGTGGGAACGCCCCTCTTCCTTTTGCACATAGCCTGTCCATAGTGCTCTGCGAACTAGTCCTTCGACTGGCATTTCTGGTTACCTTAGATAGGGGGACGAGTTAGGAGTTAGGTGCTGTCCTTCTTTCTCGAGTTGGAGTTAGATGAGGGTCTATGCCAGGACTGTCGATAGTAGTAGATCGCGTACTGAAAGTAGAAAGAATATATAGCATGTTTCCCATTACCTGGCATATTTACAGGATCCTGCGACTTTCTTTCATTTTAGGAATATTAAGTAATAGCAAGTGGGATATATGTTATTTATTTGTTTAGGAAAGCCAGTAATAATCTCATCCTTTTCCTTGTTAATAGATTAATATTAAGGCATAAGCCCTTACCAGCCTTTACTGAAACCCTGGATAAAAAAGGTCCGCCTCTCTTGTCTAAGGGGCATCTTCAAGCCAGTGAAAGATACTTTTTCAATCCAGCAGGTTTAGGTAATCTATATCTATAACCAAATAAAACTGATCCGGCGAGGAAAGGGTCAGCTTGTCTTATAATAATCTAGTAGCAAGGAAACTAGCTCTGGATATGGCAAGGAATGTAGCCCCTTTAGGTCTAGGTAAGTTTACAGAGAGTTGTGTATAAGTCTGCTGTGTTGAGTGTTTTCACGTTGAACCCTAGTGCCCGCTTAAATAATCTTCCCCTGAGCCTATCCCCTCTCATCTGGCTCTTGGCCTGCTCACTAAACTGGAAAGATGGGGGAGGGACCTCTTTGTTTAAGACAGGATATCAGCAGTTCCTGCAAGCAAGTGCCCGTGAGCTAGTCAAAATCCGCTTTCGTAGCCCAAGTGATTTGTCTAAGGGGCAAGCTAGTTTGAAAGGAGGAAATATACATACAGGGGTGGACACGGGGGTTTCCTTGCTTTTGATCTTCCTATTGCAGAAAAAGCTAAACTATTCCTGTCTTTGATGATGATCCAAGCTGCTATTGCCATTTCATCGAGTGCCAGCTCAGTTGAAAGATATCTATAGGGGCTAGTCCTATCTAATCATAAATCTCACAAGCAAACCCATCTTCTTTTTTCTCGACTTTTAAGCGCTGAAGAAAGAAATAACCAGAATTTGCTAGAACTATTTCTGTGAAGTTTTCAATCCTTTAACCCCTTTCCTGCATTAGGAAAGCTAGGGATATGGATCTTACGAAAACGACGTTCTCAATCAGGTAAGCGGTGAACAAGAAGTGCCTTTTTCAAGTAATTGAGTAAGTGCATGATCCTATCCTCTCTCATCTCAGATGTGTTTTGGCCTCGACAGTTTTCTAAACACGTTGGAAGCCTTATATTATAGTATAGTATAGTCTAGTTTGGCGAGTAATTTCGTCCCTCACTTCAAAAGTGCTCAAGGAGAAGTCAGTTAAAACTGTTTATGGTGACTTAAGGCAAGCTAACTGTCGAAGCTCTATGAAAGCGGCGAGAAAGGAAAAGCGGGATGAAAGAGAAAGCGGCTCTCTCTATCTCCTCAACGCGAAAGTCAAAGATTTTTGACACAACATAACTCGACAGGCGCAGTCAGCGGCGGTATTTATTACTAAGAGTCCAAAAAAGGAGCTCTTTAAGCACTTGAGAACTTCAACTCAATCCAAAATAGCTGTGGAAGCTGAGGTTTCAGATGCTGTTGCAACTAAACCAGAGGATCAGAATTTAGTAGAGGGAATAGGATCGACGTTCTATGGATTATAGAAAAACCGAGTTATTCTCTTCCAAAAATGAGACTGAACTATCAAAATGAATAGTAACCATAGTCACTAAGGGAGTCAGCTCTTCCTCCTACGCTTCGCTGCGCTCTGCTCCCACCTCGCTACTTTCACCCTATAGCTCCGTCCCCGCCCTTGCCAGGTGTCGACTCGTATTGAACTCAGCATTGGCTTAAAGAAATTTCCCTAAGCCTACAGACCTGAGTGATTTATATCTATATCTCCTTCTTTCGCCATCATCTTAGTTTTCGATTTCTATGCCCTATTTATTTTGTTGAATCAAAGACATTCATCAACAATAACTCTTTTATTTTACTAAAAATCAATGTCAAAAAAGAGTAATAGAATAAGAATGAGAAATTGATGTTTGTTCCTGAAGTAGAAACAGTTCCATCTGCTCTTGAATAGCTTCCTTCAAAATAGCTTCTGCTTCCCCGGTGAATGTTTTGGTAGAAGATATAATTTCTTGGAACTGAGGTTTATTCTTTTTTAAGTAGGTACGTAACTGAACAATCAATTTCTTTACCTGTCCAATTTCTAACGAATCAAGATATCCGTTCGTTCCGGTATAAATAGTAGCTATTTGTTCATCGACCGTAAGAGGATTTGCTTGGGATTGTTTAAGCAACTCACGTAATCGTTGACCTCTTGCCAATTGATTCTGAGTAGCTTTATCAAGATCAGAAGAGAATTGTGCAAAGGCTTCTAACTCCGCGAATTGAGCTAATTCCAATTTCGATTTGCCGGCTACTTGTTTCATGGCTTTAATTTGAGCCGCGGATCCCACTCTGGAGACAGAAATACCCACATTAATGGCAGGCCGTATTCCAGAATTGAATAGATCGGCAGATAGGAATATTTGTCCGTCTGTAATGGAAATAACATTAGTAGGAATATAAGCTGAAACGTCTCCAGATTGAGTCTCAACTATTGGTAAAGCAGTCATACTTCCTTCACCTAACTTAGAACTGAATTTAGCAGCTCTTTCTAAAAGGCGTGAATGCAAATAAAAAACATMYYCCGGATAAGCTTCACGTCCAGGGGGTCTTCTTAATAGAAGAGACATTTGACGATAAGCTTGTGCCTGTTTGGATAGATCATCATAAATTATTGAAGTATGTTGTTTACAGTACATAAAATATTCAGCCAGAGTCGCTCCTGTATAAGGAGCGAGATATTGTAATGTAGCAGGCGAATCCGCCGTTTCGGCTACCACAATAGTGTATTCCATAGCCCCCCGTTCCTGTAAAGTCGTCACTACCTGAGCTACAGAGGATGCTTTTTGACCAATAGCTACATAAACACATATTACATTTTGCCCTTTTTGATTGAGAATCGTATCCGTGGCTACTGCTGTTTTACCAGTCTGTCTGTCCCCAATAATGAATTCTCGCTGACCGCGCCCTATAGGGATCATCGAATCAATAGCAATAAGACCTGTTTGAAGAGGTTCATATACAGAACGTCTCGAAATAATACCTGGGGCAGGAGATTCAATTAAGCGAGATTCAGAAGCTGGAATTTCGCCTCTACCATCAATGGGTTTAGCCAAAGCATTTACAACACGACCCAAATAAGCCTCACTCACTGGTATCTGAGCTATTTTTCCTGTCGCTTTTACAGAACTTCCTTCCTGTATCATCAAACCATCACCCATTAATACAACACCAACATTATTTGATTCCAAATTCTGAGCAATACCCGTCGTACCCTCTTCAAATTTGACTAATTCACCCGCCATTACTTCATCAAGACCATGAATACGAGCAATGCCATCACCCACTTGAAGTACGGTACCTGTATTCACGACCTTGACTTCTCTATTATATTGTTCAATACGTTCGCGAATAATATTACTAATTTCGTCGGGGTTACCATTAGTGTCTTTAAATTCTTTTTCGGAAGCAGAGGAAAAAAATCATACCTGAACTCTAAACTAAAGTAGAAGAAGGGCTAATTAGTTATTTCTTCCATGGTCCCTAGGATGCCAATATTAGCACTGATGGTACGAAAATGTAATTCACTATTCAAACGATTATTTAGAGTCCCCAGAGCCCCCTCTAAGGCTTGTTGAAAAACTCGTTGTCGGACCTGATTAATGGCTCTTTGTTGTTCAAAACGAAGGGTTTCATTTTTGTAATTTTCTAATCGTTCCAAACTATCAGAAGTAGCATTAATCAAATTCGCTTTTTCTCGTTCTATCTCAGAATATCCATTCACTCGATACTCATCTGCTTCTGTTTCCACTTTACGTAAGCGGTCTCGAGCTTTTTCGAGCTGCTCAATGGCGCCTCTACGTAATTCTTCTTAATTTCGAATAGTACTCAAGATCCTCTGTTTTCGATTATCTAATAAATCAGTTAATGAAAGTAGTTTTTCTTACCATTAATTTCACAACTTACATAATCTCCTCCCGAACCAAACATGAATCTTTCGATGAATTTGGCTCTCACGCTCAACTATGAAATTTATGGGCATTCCCATATATATTTTTTAATGTAATGAACCTGTTCTCTCTTTTCTGTTTGTATTTTAAAAGATATCGAAACTTATACAAGACCAGAATATTTGGAGAACTCTTCTGACCAGACAAGAGATCTGTAATTGTCAGTAAAGTTGTTTCTTTATTTGTTTCTGATTTTTTCTTAATTTGATTGATTTTTTTATTTCTTAATTATTTATTCAAATCCAAAAATGCTTATTTTATACATAGGTTGTCCGTTCAGCATTGTATAAAAAAGGGCAAAGTGTCCTCCTTTTTTTGTAGGAAACGGTTCAAATGATTTTATCCATATGAGTGTTCTATATCGGATAAATTACCAACTATTCATTTTCTTTTTTATTTATTGAAATTGGAAACCGTTTTTGTACTAACATAGTGGTAGAAAGAATACCCTGTTGTGCCTGGACTTCAAACTGTTTAGCTTTAACCATGTTCATGGTCCCAAATTATTGGTTGATAGAGAATCAAAGTGAATTTACCAATAAATCACGAAATGCTATGGTTCTTACATATGATTTATTAATTTATTCATAAGTAATTCGTCGGGATCTGCACCTTTCTTTTCGAAATTATACCATTTCTAAATCAAATCATTTATAAATCAAATAAATAACATATAACATCAAAAATCAAGCGCAGTTGGTTGGATCCAACCTATTCTTGAAATACACAACTCGCACACACTCCCTTTCCAAAATAAATCAACACACCAAGCACTACGCTTAGATTTATTGGATTTGTTGCTAAAATATCGGTATTAAACCCAAAACTCCCGGCGGATGGCCAATGGCCCAAGGAAACGAAAGAATCGGTTACATTTTTCATATGTTCTCCTTTTATAGATAGGACTAACAAAAAATAGAGTTCTTTTTGTATCACTTCGACCTCTTTTTTTGATTGACTTCTTATTTATTTTATTATTTTTAAGTTTCGACCAATCAATATAATATAAGTATCTTATTGGGTTAGGTCGCGGGTCTTACGTCAATTGTCAAATACCTTATTTGTATTTGTTGCAATCTTTGCTAAAAAGAAAAAGGATTTCCTTTAATTGTACTAAGAACGGGAAGGAAGAAAGCGAGCGGATCCGCTAATTCCTCATCCTCAAATCAGTCCTTCCCGAGGGTATTGTTTCAACGAATAAGTAATTGTAAGAGTCAAGTCTTGATATAATTTGAAGAATCAAACGACAAGTCTAAGTTAATAAAATAAGAAAAAAAGTACGTAACATACTGATTTGATTATTTGAAGTATTAAACAAAAGGATTCGCAAATCAAAGTGCTAATGCCACGACCAATCCGTAAATTGTTAAAGCTTCCATAAAAGCCAGACTTAGTAATAAAGTACCTCGTATTTGACCTTCTGCTTCTGGCTGTCTCGCAATACCTTCTACAGCTTGTCCTGCAGCAGTACCTTGACCAACTCCAGGTCCAATAGAAGCAAGCCCTACGGCTAATCCAGCAGCAATAACGGAAGCGGCAGAAATCAGTGGATTCATAGTAAACTAAGTTCCTCGCACAAAAAAAAGAATGGTTAATGATACAATCAACCAATGAATTATTACTGATTTTTTTATCACTAAAATATATTATATCTGGTCGAAGTAACTAAAACCCCAAGAAATAATAATCTTACTGAATCATCAGAACTATTTCGATATCTCGTTTTTAGTTACTATCCATGATGGAATTTTTTTTATAAATCCATATGAATATGGTTCTAGTTATTGCATTTTTTCAAACCCTTTTTTCATTCAATTCTTCGTTCTTTACTATTCTATGCCCTTGAATTAATCCATTTATTCAAGGAATGCATAATCACAGACGAAATAAAAGAAAAGGACTTCTATCGGAATCTAAATGCAGTGAGCTAGGAAATAATATAGGTATGCTATATAACTAGTGAATATCTAATATCACATATACATTTGTTTCTTCTATACCGTAAACCATTCCTATTTCATATTACATTGAATCGCAAATTTGAGAATTATTCTTCGAAACATACGCAGGAGCCGGAATTATCTATATATAAATAAGGTATTAATATGCCTAGTTTAACCTAGCTAATCTATTCTTTTTTTAGTAGCACGCCGAAAACGGATAAGATAACAATCCTTATTCAAATTCTAAATTGTAATATTGAAATTGACCGAGCAAATAGAAAATGGAAATCAAATCTCAATCGGACAAGTAACAATAAATGAACAAAAATCTTAGGAAAAGGATCCTTTATACCCTTTTCCGAATCTTTTTTTACAATTAATCGTACATCTTTCCTGCTACGGCTCTAGATCATATATACATCCACATTTGCATCATCTATTATGTTTATATTCGCCAACCAAGTTTATTATGATTATATTGAACTATGCATGAATTGGGATAAGCTTAACAAAATCAAAAAGGATTTCGAAAGCTAGTCAATGATGACCCTCCATGGATTCACCTATATAAGCCGCAGCTAAAGTTGCAAAAATCAGAGCTTGAATACCACTTGTAAATAATCCAAGAAACATGACAGGTATAGGAACTACCGAAGGTACTAAAGAAACAAGAACAACTACTACTAATTCATCAGCTAATATATTTCCAAAAAGTCGAAAACTAAGTGATAAAGGTTTTGTGAAATCTTCTAAAATGTTAATTGGTAAAAGTATTGGAGTTGGTTGAATATATTTCCCGAAATAACTCAATCCTTTTTTGGTAAGACCCGCATAGAAATATGCCACTGACGTGGGTAAAGCTAAAGCAACAGTAGTATTTATATCATTCGTTGGCGCAGCTAACTCCCCGTGGGGTAACTCGATGAGTTTCCAAGGTAAAAGAGCGCCTGACCAGTTAGAAACAAAAATAAATAGGAACATAGTTCCAATAAAGGGAACCCAAGGACCATATTCTTCCCCAATCAGAGTTTTGCTTAAGTCTCGAATGAATTCAAGGACATATTCGAAGAAATTTTGACCGTCGGTCGGAATGGTTTGTGGATTCCGAACAGCTATGGTGACCGAACCTAATAAGATAGCAATTACGACCCACGAAGTGATAAGTACTTGAGCATGTACTTGTAAACCTCCTATTTGCCAATATAAATGTTGGCCTACTTCTACACCCGATATATCGTATAATCCTTTGAGTGTGTTAATGGAACATGGTATAACATTCATATTGTCCTCTGACATAAATCGAACTTCAAAAAAAGGAATGATTTTGATTCAACCGTCTCATCTATTTCTCAACTCGCCTATTTGAATAATACATGGTATATTTAGGATACCGAATAATGACATAATATACCCAGTACTTTTGATTCCTTCATTGAAATATAGGAATAATAACCAATCCAATAAATCTATGAGGTTTTCAAAGTAATTGACTTATCTTTATTATTAATCATAATGAACGATTTCTTATATAGCTAGAACGACCTTCACAAATTGCGGATACTAATTTGTTAAGAATCAATCGTATTGAAGCTATAGCGTCATCGTTGGCTGGAATCGAAATATCCGCAAGATCGGGGTCACAATTTGTATCGATTAAACAAATCGTCGGAATCCCCAAAATAATGCATTCTCGAAGAGCTGTATATTCTTCTTGCTGATCAATGATGATTACAATATCAGGTAACTCCGTCATATATTTGATCCCGCCCAGATATGTTTGCAAGGTAGATAATTGTCTCTTCAACATTGCTGCATCTCTTTTTGGGAGACGGTTGAATTTACCCATCTTTTGTTCTGCTCTTAAGTCCCTGAACTTATGAAGTCTCGTTTCTGTAGTGGACCAATTCGTTAACATACCGCCGAGCCATTTTTGATTAACATAATGACACCGAGCCCTTCTTGCGGCTGATGCTACTAAGTCAGCTGCTTGATTTTTGGTACCAACGATGAAAAAATGTTTTCCTCTACTTGCTGCATCAAAAACGAAATCACAGGCTTCTGATAAAAAACGAGCGGTTCTAGTGAGATTTGTAATATGAATACCCTTACGCTTTGCGGAAATATAAGGTGCCATCCTAGGATTCCATTTTCTAGTACCATGACCAAAATGGACTCCCGCTTTCATCATCTCTTCCAAATTGATGTTCCAATATCTTCTTGTCATTTTTCCTCACACTTTCTCTTGGTTGTTTGCTTTTTTTAAGAAAAAACAAGGAGACGAGGTAGTCTGAAATAAATAAATGTTCGGAACCTTCTACCGAGGATTGACCGCTGATATACGATCCAAACCATTAATTCTTCTTTTTTATTTGTTAGAATTTCATTAATTCGTTATAATCCTTATTACCAAATAACACAAAATCGGACCAACAAATCTAAAATCATAATGGAATTCCAATTCAAAGAATGAATCTCTTCTTAGGAATCATGAAATTGTGTAAATAATAGTTCTGATGTATCATAGAAATTGTTTTGGACACAAGAACAAACTAATTCTCTATGATGGAACAAAATCTCTCTCATCTTTCCCTTGAATAAATTCCTCTTTGATTTTTCCAAATGAATGTTCCTTTGTTGCTTTGAGCGGTGTACTAATTTAGTGAATCCGGTACCGGCAGGTATAATCCCCCCCAGAACAACATTTTCTTTCAGACCTTTCAACCAATCAATACGACCTCGTAGAGCAGCTTTTGCTAAAACTCGCGCAGTTTCTTGAAAACTAGCTTCGGATATGAAACTTTGAGTATTCAAGGATGCCCTAGTTATTCCTAATAAGATTGCCCGATAACAGATTGTTTCATCCAGAGCACGCCCTGCTCGTTCCGCTCGCAACAACCCGATCGCGTTCTCCCGGTGAAAAAACATTAGACATTCCATCTTCTGAAACCAACACTTTTGATGTTACTTGACGTACAAGAATTTCTATATGTCTATTATGGATCTGCACCCCCTGGGATCGAGAAACCTCTTGGATCTTATTAACCAAAGAGATACGACTTTGGGCTATGGTTAGCTCAGCACCAATCAAGAATCCCCAAGGGATTCCAAGAATTCTTGGTATACGCTCATTCCAACCTTTAACCCTCTTTTCGAGGTTCATTGATATTGAATCAATCGAACGCACTTCTAAGACTTGTTCCACTTTTGGAAGACCCTGCGTTATGTCACCAGATCTCGATTTTGCATATATAAATGTCACTAATGTATCCCCGGATTTCCCCCCATGAACAGTTGTTCCTGGAGTGACCAAATAAGGTTTAGCGGATCTTATTACTAAAGAGTCCACATGAACAATTAGAACGTCGACCTGATTTTATGTGTGGTCCGTATTTGAATAAGCATACATTTTCACAAATAAACTGCCCGAGGATAATTATTGGGGACCTCACAATAATCATGATGTCAAAAGTGCCAATGAAAATCCAATGGATTCAAAATGATGTTACTGCATGGATCGGGATTCTAAATCCTCCTATTTTCGTCCATTAAACAATATTTAAGTACTTGGAAAGTTTGTTTAAAATTGTCAAGTAGTAAATATTTCTTTAACAATATCTGATTATGAGTTATTAAATGGTAAGATGAATAAAAATTAGTGATTTTAGGTACAGTAATACCCAAAGGGCCCAACGAATTTCTAATTGGAATTGGGAGATCTTTTTTAATTGGTTCTTTTGTCACATTGTTATATTTCGAACCATTGAATGGGCCAATTCGAGAACAGTTGGATGATGACAAAATGATCAAAGATTGGCATTCCTTATTTCGATTCAACAACGTACCAATACTAGGAGTTTCCTTATGTTGAATAAGTGGCTGAATCTTCGCCTTGGAATAAAAAGGATTGATATTGGTACAATCTAATCCATTATGGCAAATCAACCCCGAACTCGCTGTATCGTTCCTTTTGACAATATACGAAATAGGGGATTGGACTAACTCAATTCTTATGAAATCACGAATCAGATCGTTTGTCCTTATTTCAACAAGGGAAGCATGAACCTCTTCTATAGAACCTTTTTTCTCTTGGCCCCAATTCAATACTAAGCAAGTCCGAACTAATTGAATACTTGTGTGAGAAATTCCTCGAATTGGCTTGCCATTTCCATAAAGGATCAAATTGACAACTCTAAGTTGGACATTATCCCTTTCCCGCAAGGGGCGGGAAAAATGTTGCTAAATTGATCCCATCAGCTATTTTATATGTGACTACAGGCCGAACCAAAACTCAATCTTTTTCTTGGTAGGTGTAATCCGTTGGACATAGATCCCATTTTTCCATTTTGACCTTAGAATCTTTTTTTCCTGTTCCTGGAGGTATTCAAATGCCGCTGTGCCTGGATATCTTATCTGTCTCTCCAGGAAAATGGATANTTTCGACGAATCAATTTGAAGTTCAAGACTTTTGCTTTTTCTCTCCACTCGTACCAATCCGCTTACTCGACTTCTGATATTTAAAGTGATTTGTGTATTCACTCCAATAATACTATTGTTTCGGACCATTATGAGTGAGGATCCAGGTAGGATATGTACTTCTTCGGGAATGCAAAAAAATCGATCTATTTGAATTTTGTATTTCGGATGAAATTCTTTTGTTCCTCGATACTCAATCAAATCCACTTTTTTGACGATGGAATCCGCCTCTATGGTACCATATTTAATGATTCCCGAACTGCTTCTTCTGTATCGGGGATCGTCACAATAAGCAAGAATACTATTTCTACGTAAAATACCATTTATGGGTATTGAAATCGAAATACCAAAACAAGGTATTAATTCTTTCTCTCGCTCTTTATCATAATATTGTAATGGAATTATGAATCTATTTCCCAATAAATCAGAATTTTCTTGGAAAATGGAAGGATATATGAAATTCCACTGACTCTTGGATATGATTTGATCAGATCTTGAATAATCAAGAACCCCACCCTTTTTTTCATCTGAGGGGTCTGAACTAGACAATTTCTCTCTCACCCGACCATTAGCCATTGAGGGTTCAGAGATATATTTTTCTTCGATAGAAAGAAAATGAGCATTGATTTGATCTTGATCCTTGTGGAGCGAAAAAGCACTATACTGGATCTGCACGTACCCACTGCTAATATCCATAAATGGCTTGTTTTTGGTAATAGATGAACATTACCATATGTATATTCTGGCGCATGGTAGACATTGGTACTCCAGTGCATTTCTCCTTCCGATTCCGAATAAATATGTTTTCGGACCCTTTCTTTAAAATTCAAAGTGGATGCTCCGGCGCGAATCTCAGCAATCACTTGTTCTGATTCTACATATTGATCATTTTGAACTCAAATCAAACTTTTTGGTGGAATATTCACATTATGTATAATATCCTGACTTTCAATAGTTACATACAGATCTATAGAACATAGAAAAGCGGGATGCCCGTGACGAGTACGTGTGGGATGAACCAAATCCTCATTTCATTTGCTTTTTCCGGAGCTCGTACATGTTCAGCAGTACCGCCCGTAAATACTCCACCGGTATGAAAGGTTCTTAATGTTAGTTGAGTACCCGGTTCTCCAATTGATTGACCTGCAATAATACCTACGGCTTCCCCCAATTCGACCAGGTCGCCATGGGTGGGACTCCGGCCATAACATAATTGACAGATCCAAGATGCGCTTCTGCAAGTAAAAGGAGTTCGAATATATATTGGTTGTGCTCGAAAAGTTATGAATCGGTTGATAAGTCCAATCCCAATATCTTGATTCCGAGCGGCAATACATCGCGGGCCCATATATATATCGTCCGCTAATACGCGACCCATTAGTGTTTGGATAAAAATGCTTTCGGTCATCCCGTTTTGAGGACTCACGGAAATACCTCGGATAGTACCACAATCCGTTCTACGTACAATAATGTGTTGAACTACTTCAACAAGTCTACGCGTGAGGTATCCGGCATCTGATGTTCGTACAGCAGTATCTACAACTCCTTTACGGGCTCCGTAACAGGAAATTCTATATTCTGTTAAAGAAAGACCCTCGCGTAAGTTGCTTTGAATGGGTAAATCAATCATTTGTCCTTGTGGGTCCGACATTAATCCTCTCATGCCTACTAATTGGTGTACCTGAGATGCATTTCCTCTAGCTCCTGAAAAGGACATTAAATGGACTGGATTAGAAGGATTGGTCATTCGAAAATTAGGATGAATTTCTTGTCTCAAATATTCGCTCGTAGCATACCATATCTCAATGGATTGACGTCATTTTTCTACTGCGTGTACATTCCCATAATTCTGATGTTTCTCCAAAATCAAACTTTGTTGTTCAGCATCTTGGACTAACCATCCCTTAGAAGGTATTGTTAAAAGATCAGAAATTCCTAATGAAATAGATGTAGCAGTGGCTTGTTGGAAACCTAGAGTTTTCACTTGATCCAGGATGTGTGATGTATATGCCATTCCAAAGTGATCTATTAATCTGCTAATAAGTCGTTTCATGGCAGCCCCATCTATCACTTTATTATG